CATAAAAGGCATCTATGTAACCCCGATTATATGACCAATCATAGATAGCATTTTTTATTTTGTCATAAAAAATTCTCTTAGGACCCATTTTAACAAATGAATTAATTAAGTTCAAATTTTGAAAAGATGAATAAACAGGTTTATATAAAAAAAATGCTATCAATATTCCGAAAGAGGCTATACTGACTGAAAAAACTGCATCTTTAGAAAATTCATACCAATCTATTAAATTGTTTGAATTTTTATGTAAAAGATTTATAGACGGGGTTAGCCATTTGGTTAATATATCCACGTCTTGATTGAAAGGAATTCCTAAAAATCCAACGAACAAAGTAAATAGAATTAATATAATTATTGGAAATAACATAGTATTATCCGATTCATAAGGATACAAAGAACTCTTGGTATTGCCAAAATTCGGAATATAAAGAAAGGGTTGGATTGGATTTCTTACATTCTCATCAAATTTCTCAAATTTATATACTTGATTTGAATTTGAAAAAAAAGAAAGACGTTCATTCTTGTTCATTTTTAATAAATTTAGCAAAGGAAAGTTTTTTTTAGTTATTTTTGAACCTTCTTTACCCCATAGAGATATTGAATACAAGGGGGTATTCCTTTTTCCACTGTAATTTTGAAAATGAACGTTTAAATGTCCTTCAAAAGTAAGTAAATAAATCCGACACATATAAAATGCGGTTAATCCCGCCGTAGACCAAGCTATTATTGCAAAAATAGGTGAATACAACCAACTATCATTAAGGATTTCATCTTTGGACCAAAAACAAGCAAGGGGTGGAATACCGCAAAGAGAAAGTGTACCTAATAAAAAAGAATTTTTAGTAATTGGTACATGTTTTGTTAAACCTCCCATAAGTACCATGTTCTGGCTTTTTTCTGGACAATATCCAACAAGAGTTTCCATCGAATGAATAACAGATCCCGATCCTAAAAACAATAATGCTTTGGAATAAGCATGAGTAATCAAATGAAATAAAGCACTGCGATAAGACCCCATACCTAGAGCTAACATCATATAACCCAATTGAGACATTGTAGAATAGGCTAAACCCCTCTTAATGTCTTTTTGAGCAAGAGCTAAAGTAGCTCCTAAAAAAACTGTTATTATCCCTATAAAAGAGATAAAATTCATGATGTGGGGTATGACTATGAAAAGAGGCATAAGTCGAGCTACAAGAAAAATTCCTGCTGCTACCATCGTAGCAGCATGTATAAGAGCTGAAATAGGAGTCGGCCCTTCCATTGCATCAGGTAACCATACATGAAGGGGAAATTGTGCAGATTTAGCAATAGCACCGCCAAATAATAGAACAGCGCACAAAGTAACAAATAAAAAATTGACCTCATTAGTAGAAATCAAGTTATTTAATATTTGGAATAAATCGCGAAATTCGAAACTTCCTGTTACCCAATAAAACCCCAAAATGCCTAATAATAAACCAAAATCACCAACACGATTAGTTACAAACGCTTTTTGACAAGCCTTTGCTGCAACAGGTCGTGTGAACCAAAATCCTATTAATAGATACGAACACATTCCAACCAATTCCCAAAAAATATAAATTTGTATCAAATTTGAACTAGTAACTAATCCCAACATGGAAGTACTGAAAAAACTCATATAAGCAAAAAATCTCAGATATCCATGATCATGAGACATATAATTATCACTATAAATAAGAACTAAAATTCCAACAGTAGTGATTAATATTGACATAATAGAAGTAAGTGGATCGATTAAGTATCCGAATTCTAAAGAAAAATCATTATTGATAATCCAAGACCATACATATTGATAGACAGAACTGCTATTTATTTGCTGAATAGACAGATTCATGGAAAAAATCATGACTATACTTAACAATAAAACGCTCTGAAAAGCCCACATACGGCGAAGACTTTTTGTTGCCGTCGGAAAAAGAAGAAGTCCCACCCCTATTAACATAGGAACTGGAAGTGGAAGAAAAGGTATTATCCACGCATATTGATATGTCTGTTCCATAAAAAAAGTTTTTTATTCTTAATTAATTGTTTCCGATTCACCGGATCTTACCTCTTTCGAAAAAGTCACTAAAAAATAAGGATATGCACTAATTTATTAAATTTATTTAATAATTTTATATTAGTATTTATTTTGAGTCTTTTCAAAATCGTTTAAATATTCAAAACAAGAAGTTACAATTGGAGAAATGATATGACCAAGTGCCATATATAAAATATAAATAAAAAGAATATAAATATAAATAGGAAAATTTATATTATTACGAGAAATTCTCGTAATAATTAATAATCGTAATAATAATTAATAAAAATAATAAAACAAGCTTAAAATTTAGGCTAAAAAGAGTACTGATGTTGATATGAATTATATGAATTATAGGATTAACTAAGGTCATTGGTCTAATGAAAAAACTCTTTATTTTAGTTACTTTATTTCAACTCATTAACTAATTCATTATGGGATTGATTGTTTTCCATTTCAATCAAAACAAATTATTAGTAAAGTTTAGAAGATTATAGATCTAAAATGAACTTTTTTTATCAAAAAAACGGATCTTTCTTACTAGTCTCATTCGAATTTGAAAATGGAATTTAGGTGTATTTTTTCTCAAGTTTTACTAAAAAAAGATTACTAAAAAAAGACTCACGTTTTTAGGCAAAAGTTTACAATCCTTTGAGGTATTTTATTACATGTAAATAAAGTATAGAATAGAATGACGAAAATAAAGGTCTTTTAGGCTCTTTATTTATTTTATTAAGTTTGATTTCTATCACATAGCAGATTCTAAAGATATAACTTTGAGATATAAACAACGAGAATTAAGAGTTCCAAACCAAAAATTTTTGGTTTTACGAATAGTGTATGGAATCAAAAATTTTTTATGTTATTTCGAGTCATTTTTGATCAAATTTTTACAGATATATCTATATTTCTTTTTTATGAAGAGAATCTTTTTTAGAGAAAAATAGATCATGAATAAGAAAAAATAATTGGTTTTGAACAATAGATGTCTTTCACATCCAACTATAACAATGAGTAACTTCTTCATTTTTAAATGGCAGTTCCAAAAAAACGTACTTCGATATCAAAAAAGCGTATTCGTAAAAATATTTGGAAAAGGAAAGGATATTGGGCAGCGTTAAAAGCTTTGTCATTAGGGAAATCTCTTTCTACCGGGAATTCAAAAAGTTTTTTTGTACGACAAACAACTAAGTCCTAAAAGATTGGAATAATCAGAATGGATTTGACTCAAAAAATTGGATCAGTAATTATCTATATCTATATTTGTTAATATCTATATTTCTATATTAAATAATAAAAGAATTGGCAGTCCTAGACTTTTAATCTTATCTTATTCTTTTCTTATAAGATAAAAATAAAAATTCTTGTATTTTCTGAAATCTAAAGAAATCAAAAATATTGTATTTTTATTTTTTTTAGTATTTAGTATATTTTCAATCAGATTTTGGTGGTGGGGAGTCTTATTTTCCCCATCGACCTTTACAATAATGATAATGAAAAATTTTTATCTTTCTCGGGAAGGGCAGATATAAGATTTTTAGTTAAAATTAATGAATTGTTGAAACTAATTGATTTCATGTTAAAAATTTTTGGATCACTTTCTTACTTCTTCATTTATTTACTATATGGAATATATTTATCATATATCTACAACTTTTAGTCCAATCAATAAAAAAACCTCATTGTTGAGATATTATGTACAAGTGTCAATTTGGAGTAGTCAAAAATAGACATATTTTAGATTCATTGATAAAATTTCTTTTTTTTTTCTGAAATCATCAGATAAAGCAGAAATAATAATAATTAATAATGACAATAATAATAAAAGTAAAAAATGAAAAAAAAAAGTTTTTTTCGCGAGAATTCTCTAGTTGCAAGAATTCTATTTTTCTATTTTTGGCTAATACTAATATATTGGCTAATATATAAACTACTTGAATCTTTACTAAAAAAACTTATTTGAGTGAATTGACTTATTCAATCTCGACGATTGAATATAAATAGGCTATTATGAGTTCGAGCAAGCCGCTATGGTGAAATCGGTAGACACGCTGCTCTTAGGAAGCAGTGCTAGAGCATCTCGGTTCGAGTCCGAGTGGCGGCATGCCATCTTCTAAAAGAGATCCAATACATCCTATAATAAAAATAAATCAAATTCCCTATTTATATTTATTAATTAAATTTATATGGGGATTCCCCCCCCTTTTTTTTTTCATTTTTATGATATTTTCAACTTTAGAGCATATATTAACTCATATTTCCTTTTCTATTGTTTCAATTGTAATTACAATTCATTTGATAACCTTATTTGGCAATGAAATCATAACATATGATTCGTCAGAAAAGGGAATGATAGCTACTTTTTTATGTCTAACAGGATTATTGCTCACCCGTTGGATTTATTCGGGACATTTCCCGCTAAGTGATTTATATGAATCATTAATTTTTCTTTCATGGAGTTTCTCCCTTATTCATATAGTGCCTTATTTCAAAATAAGAAAAAATTATTTAACCACAATAACTGCTTCAAGTACTATTTTTACCCAAGGTTTTGCTACATCGGGTCTTTTAAATGAAATACGGAAACCCACAATATTAGTACCCGCTCTACAATCGGAATGGTTAATAATGCACGTAAGTATGATGATATTAAGCTATGCGGCTCTTCTTTGTGGATCATTATTATCAGTAGCACTTCTAGTCATTACATTTAGAAAGATTTTTTATAGTTCTAAAAGTAATAATTTATTAAAATTAAATGAGTCATTTTCGTTTGGTGAAATCCAATACAAGAATGAAAGAAACAATATTTTTTATGCTAAGAATTATTACAAGGCTCAATTGATTCAACAATTAGATTTTTGGAGTTATCGTGTGATTAGCCTAGGATTTATCTTTTTAACCATAGGTATTCTTTCAGGAGCAGTATGGGCTAATGAAGCATGGGGATCATATT